GGGAAGAATCCGCACGAATCGGATTTGTTGAGGAACGTATCAAGAGAGAATCGATGGTTAGACAATGGGTTGGTAAATAAGGATCGGTTTTTTAGCAAGGTACGGAATGTATTGTCCAATATTCCATGCGATTCCACAAGATCTAGCCAATGGAAAGGATCTTCTGAATCCAGAGATCCTTTTTTGGATTCAATCATTAGTCCTGAGGATTCGTCGGAATATCACACATTGATCAATCAAAGAGAGATTCAACAACTAAAAGAAAGATCGATTCTCTGGGATCCTTCCTTTCTGAAAACGGAACGAACAGAGATAGAATCAGACCGATTCCCGAAATGCCTTTCTGGATTTTCCTCCATGTCCCGGCTATTCACCACGGAACGTGAGAAGCAGCAGATGAATTTTCATCTGCTTCCGGAAGAAATTGAAGAATGTATTGGGAATCCTACAAGATCCATTCGTTCTTTTTTCTCTGACAGATGGTCAGAACTTCATCTGGGTTCGAATCCTACTGAGAGGTCCACTAGAGAATTGTTGAAGAAACAACAAGATGTTTCTTTTCTCCCTTCCAGGCGATCGGAAAAGAAAGAAATGAGTATCAAGATCATTACGTATAACCAAAATACCGTCTCAATGCATCCTATTTCATCAGATCCGGGATGTGATATGGTTCCGAAGGATGAACCGGATATGGAAAGTGATCAGATTTCATTCTTGAACAACAATCCATTTTTGGATTTATTTCATCTATTTCATGACCGGAAAAGGGGGGGATACACGTACCGCCATGATTTTGAATCAGAAGAGATATTTCAAATGGCAGATCTATTCACTCTATCACCGGATCTAGTGTATCATAAGGGATTTGCCTTTTCGATTGATTCCTACGGATTGGATCAAAAATTCTTGAATGAGGTATTCTACAGGGATGAATCAAAAAATAAATCTTTATGGGTGATACTTCCTATTCTTTTTTATGAAGAGAATGAATCTTTTGATCGAAGGATCAGAAAAAAATGGGTAAGGATCTCCAGCGGGAATTTGGAAGATCCAAAACCAAAAAGAGTGGTATTTGCTAGCAACAACATAATGGAGATAGTCAATCCATATATCTTGATCCGAAATCTGATGATTCAAATCTATAATAGCACCGAAGGGTACATAATAAATTTATGGAATCGATTCTTTTTAATATCCGATCGCTACTTTGAATATGGAATTCAAAGGGATCCAATAGGAAATGAGACTCTGAATCATAGATCTATAATGAAATATACGATCAACCAACATTTATCGAATTTGAAAAAGAGTCAAAAGAAATGGTTCGATCCTCTTTTTTTTATTGATCGAATCGAGAGATCCATGAATCGGGATCCTAATGCATATAGATACAAATGGTCCAATGGGAGCAATCAATTCCAGGAACATTTCGTTTCCGAGCAGAAGAGCCGTTGGATAGTAGTGTTCGATCGCTTACGTATACGATATTCGATGGATGGTGGTGGGGTTATCGACAAAAAAGATTTGTCCAAGTCACTTCTTTTGTCCAAGTGGATTCTCTTGTCTAACTCACTTCCTTTTTTCTTTGTGAGTTTTGGGAATATCCCCATTCATAGGTCCGAGATCCACATCTATGAAAAAGGTCCGAATGAACTCTGCAATCCGTTGTTAGAATCAATAGGTCTTCAAATCGTTCATTTGAAACAATTGAAACCCTTCATGGATGATCATGATACTTCCCAAAAATCTAAATTATTGATCCATGGAGGAAGAAGATCACCTTTTTTGTTCAATAAGATACCAAAGTTGATGATTGACTCATCATTATTCCATACTCGAAAGAATCGCAGTCAATCCTTTGAAAACACGGATTCCTATTTCTTCTCAATGATATACCACGATCAAGACAATTGGCTGAATCCCGCGAAACCATTTCATAGAAGTTCATTGATATCTTCTTTTTATAAAGCAAATCGAATCCGATTCTTGATGAATCAACATAACTTCTGCTTCTATTGTTGTAAGAAAAGATTCCCTTTTTATGTGGAAAGAAGGGCCCGTATCAATAATGATGATTTGACGTATGGACAATTCCTCTATATCCTGTTCATTCACAATCAAACATTTTCTTTGTGCGTCGGTAAAAAACATGCTTTTTTGGAGAGAGAGACTATTTCACCAATCGAGTCACAGGTATCATACATATTCATACCTAACGATTTTCCAAAAAGTGGTGACGAAACGAATAGATTGTACAAATCTTTCCATTTTCCTCGTACCGATCCATTCGCTCGTAGAGCTATTGACTCGATTGCAGACATTTCTGGAACACCTCTAAAAGATGGACCAAGAGTCGTCCATTTTGAAAGCACTTCTTGTCAACCTCTTTCAGATATGAATCTATCTGATGATTATTCAGAAGGGATTCACTTGCATCCGTATCTCCATTTCAATTCAAACATGAGTTTGATTCCCAGTCAACGTTCTGAGAAAGATGTACCATCCGAAAAGAGGAAAAAACAGAGTCTTTGTTTAAATCAATGCGTTGAGAAAGGGCAGAAGGATAGAACCTTTCCACGGGAAAGTGCTTTTTCAACTCTCTCAAAATGGAATCTATTCCAAACATATATGCCATGGTTCCTTACTTCGACAGGGTATAAATATCTGTATTTGATATTTTTAGATCCTTTTTCAGACCTATTGCCGATACGAAGTAGCAGTCAACAATTTGTATCCATTTTTCATGATATGATTCATGGATCAGATATATCATGGCGAATGATTCTTCAGAAAAAATTGTGTCTTCCACAACGGAATCTGATAAGTGAGATTTCGAGTCAGTGTTTACATAATCTTCTGTCCGAAGAAATGATTCATCGAAAGAATGAGTCATCGATATCGACACATCTGAGATCGCCAAATGTTCGGGAGTTCCTCTATTCCATCCTTATCCTTCTTTTTGTTGCTGGCTATCTCGTTCGTACACATCTTCTCTTTGTTTCCCGATCCTCTGAGTTACAGACAGAGTTCGAAAAGGTCAAATCTTTGATGATTCCATCATTGATGATGGAGTTGCAAAAACTTCTGGATAGGTATCCTACATCTGAACTGAATTCTTTCAGGTTCAAAAAAATCGTTCTAGTTGTTCTGGAAAAATTAGGAGATTCTTTAAAAGAAAGAATACGGGGTTCTTCTGTCGGCAACATGTTTTTGGGTGGTCCCACTTATGGGGTCAAACGCTCTAAGAAAGATTGGAATATCCATCTCATCAATATCATCGATCTCATCATAAGTATCATCATACCAAATCCCATCCATCGAATCACTTTTTCGAGAAATACGAGAGATCTAAGTCATACAAGTAAAGATCTCTATTCATTGATAAGAAAAAAAAACTTGAACGGTGATTGGATGGATGATAAAATAGAATCCTGGCTCGCGAACAGTGATTCGATGGATGATGAAGAAAGAGAATTATTGGTTCAATTCTCCACCTTAACGATAGAAAAAAGGATTGATCAAATTCTATGGAGTCTGACTCATCGTGATCATTTATCAAAGAATGACTCTGGTTATCAAATCATTGAACAACCAGGAGCAATTTATTTACGATACTTAGTTGACATTCATAATAAGTATCTCATGAATTATGAGTTTCATACATCCTGTTTAGCAGAAAGACGGATATTCCTTGCTCATTATCAGACAATCACTTATTCACAAAAAACCTCATGTGGGGCTAATCGTTTTCATTTCCCATCTCATGGAAAACCCTTTTCGCTCCGCTTAGCAGCCCTATCATCCCCCTCTAGGGGTATATTAGTGATAGGTTCTATAGGAACTGGACGATCCTATTGGGTCAAATACCTAGCTACAAACTCCTATGTTCCTTTTCTTACGGTATTTCTGAACAAGTTCCTGGATAAAAAAAATGGTTTTCTTATGGATGAGAGTGATGACGATATGGAGAGTGATGACGATATGGAGAGTGATGACGATATGGATCTTGAGACGGAGCTGGATCTGCTTACTATGATGAATGCGCTAACTATGGATATGATGCCGGAAATAGACCGATTTTATATCACCCTTCAATTCGAATTAGCAAAAGCAATGTCTCCTTGCATAATATGGATTCCAAACATTCATGATCTGGATGTGAATGAGTCGAATTCCTTATCCCTCGGTCTATTAGTGAACTTTCTCTCCAGGGATTTTGAAAGAAGTTTTACTAGAAAAAATGTCGTTATTGCTTCGACTCATAAACCCCAAAAAGTGGATCCCGCTCTAATAGCTCCGAATCATTTAAATACATTCATTAAGATACGAAGGCTTCTTATTCCACAACAACGAAAGCACTTTTTCACTCTAACATATACTAGGGGGTTTTACTTTGAAAATCAAATGTTCCATACAAATGGATTTGGGTCCATCACCATGGGTTCCAATGCACTAGATCTTGTAGCACTTACCAATGAGGCCCTATCGATTCGTATTACACAGAATAAATCAATTATAGACTGTAATACAATGAGATCCGCTCTTCATAGACAAACTTGGTATTTGCGATCCCAGGTCAGATCGGTTCAGGATCATGGAATCCTTTTCTATCAGATAGGAAGGGCTGTTGCACAAAATGTACTTCTAAGTCATTGCCCTATTCAAATATCTTCTATCTATATGTATATGAAGGAATCATGTAACGAAGGGGGTTCTTATTTGTACAAATTTTACTTCGAACTTGGAACGAGCATGAAGAAATTGACGATACTTCTTTATCTTTTGAGTTGTTCTGCCGGATGGGTCGCTCAAGATCTTTGGTCTCTACCCGGACCCGATGAAATAAATGGGATCACTTCTTATGGACTCGTTGAGAATGATTCTGATCTAGTTCATGGCCTATTATTAGAAATAGAAGGCGCTCTGACGGGATCCTCACGGACAGAAAAAGATTACAGTCCGTTTGATAATGATCGAGGAGTGACATTGCTTCGGCCCGAACTGAGGAACCTCTTCGATATGCAAAATGGATCTTGTTCTATCGTTGATCAGAGATTTCTCTATGAAAAATACGAATCGGAGTTTGAAGAAGGGGAAGGAGCCCTCGACCCACAACAGATAATAGAGGAGGATTCATGCAATCAAATTTTTTGGGCTCCTAGAATATGGCACCCTGGGGGCTTTCTATTAGATTGTATCGAACCCAATTCATTGGGATTTCACTATGAGGGGGCCAAATTTCGGGGCAAGCGGATCATTTATGAAGAAGAGGATGAGCTTCCAGAGAATGATTTGGAGTTCTTGCAGAGTGGAACCATGCAGTACCAGACACGAGATAGAGCTTCCAAAGAACAAGGGTTTTTTCGAATAAGCCCCTTTTGGGACCCCGCAGATCCACTCTTTTTCCTATTCAAAGATCCGCCCTTTGTCTCTGTGTTTTCACATCGAGAATTCTTTGCAGATGAAGAGATGTCAAAGGTACTTCTTACTTCCCAAACAGATCCTCCTACATCTATATATAAACGCTGGTTTATCAAGAATACGCAAGAAAATCTCTTCGAATTGCTGATCAATCGCCAGAGATTGCTTAGAACCAATCGTTCATTATCAAATGGATCTTTCCGTTCGAATACAACTCCATTCGAGAGTTTTCCGTATTTATCAAATCTGTTCCTATCTAACGGAACGCTATTGGATCAAATGACAAAGACATTGTTGAGAAAAAGATGGCTTTTCCCGGATGAAATGAAAATTGGATTCATCATGTAACAGTAGAAATATTTCCATTCCTTAGCCGGAAATAAATGTGGCCATGAAAGAGGGATTCAGTGGAACAGAATGTGGGGGTTAGAGTCGTGAAAAAACTTGTTTATTCCATATTTTGGACCTATGTTCCATGGAACAATATGCTACTGTTGATGAAACATGGAAGAATTGAAATTCGATCAAAACACTATGTATGGATTCACTGCCTAAACAATAATTCTTGAACAGCGAACAACTAGAGCCTTTGTTATTCTTATTGATCACTACATCCAAAAATTTCCATGAAAGATGTAACATATGAAAATCAAAAATACGCATGTCTGAAATGGTTGCTATCTGCTCCAAGAACTAATCATTGGTTTCACTGAATAATAACTTAAAATAAGAGAAGATCCCCACCGCTGCTTGCTCATTGAACGAGCATTCTCCATGAATTTGCCTTGAAGAGGACTCGAACCTCCACGCTCTGTAGCACGAGATTTTGAGTCTCGCGTGTCTACCATTTCACCACCAAGGCATCTTGAAAGTGAATCGTATTGGATGTATGGTGGAATATATGACAAAGGTGCTGATGTGTTGGAGTATTTCGATTGATTGGTCATGTCATTCATATACCCGAGTAAGACATCCAATTGCTTCGATTTGAATCAAAAGATGGACTCAAACCGATTTCTCGCAATATAAATGATGCCCAAAGAAGAGTGGTGAATAGGGTGGTGAATGAGAGATGTCAAAAGCAGGCCTGTGGTGCTGCGCCTATCTCATTCCATTCGATGGAATTGTTCGCTCTTAAGTAGATCATTTACGTGAGGGGCTCTCTTTGCTTGGTTTTGTCTAGTCATTACTTGTTAATTCTTTTTTTTTTTTTTGATTCCCTTCCTCGTGTATGTATAAGACTGAATGGCCTTTTATGCTCACTCATGACTAAACTTGTTTTGAAGAGATGAAATAGAACCAGGGTGCTGCTCTTTTTATCATTTTATCAGAGGTTGAATCGAGAAGAATGAGGCCAAAAATGAGGAGACATTCTGGGAAAATCAAACCATCGAAGAGAAGAAAAAAACGCCTTCATCAACAAAATGATCGTAGAATCGAGAATGAAGTTTTCATTCTGTACATGCCAGATCGTGAATTAGTAACTGCATCCAATCTCCAAAAAAATCCCAATCGTTTCGATTTCTATTGGAATGGAATATTTACAGAATCCCCATATCATGGGATCAAACCTTATTCCATGGTATTGACATGAGATGACTCTACTTCTTAATCTTAATCAAGTCCCCTCCTTTTTTTCGTTGATCCATTTGATGTTTCTTTCGTTTCCTTTTCGTTTGTTTGGATTAATAATTACGATTCTTGATTCAGCTATGTATTCTTTTCCGATCGAGATGTATAATAGATCCAGGATTAACGAAAATGTGCAAAAGCTCGATTTGCCTCTGCCCTTCGATAAGTATCTTCTTTTTTGCGTATGGCATCGCCACTCCCTTTGGCAGCATCCACTAATTCGGAACTTAATTTGGAAGCCGTATTTCTACCCGGACGTTTTTGGGATGCCTCTAATAACCAACGAATGGCAAGTGCTTTTCCTTGTGTGGATCCTATTTCAATGGGAACTTGATTCGTCGATCCGCCTACACGTTTTGTTTTTATTGCGATATCGGGACTGACTCCACGTATTGCTTGACGTAAAACAGATAGTGGATTTCTTTCTGTCTTTTGTTGAATATTTTT